AATCCCCTTCGTGGTTCATATTTTTTTTTATAGATCATGGTACAATTTTATCTTTCCAAATCTAATGGGCAATGAACCAACCTATTATATTACTGTACAGAATTCAATGAGTTCAAATTAAAAAAGTAAAAGGGAATATCAAGCCCTTAGATCTATTGAAAAAAAAAATGAGAAAAATGTAGGTTATTTTCGAATTCAATTCTTTTGTTTTATTCTATTTCTATTAAAAAATTACTTAAACTTAAATAGTTTTGGAATATTGCACAAGGAATCTGTTGATTCGGAATCACAGGATCGGTCAATGGCACAGTTGATGAATCCCTTTTTCCGCCTATATTACCTATATCTATCTTTTTTTTAGTGTCCATCTATAATGACTGATGAATCAAGAATTTTCAATTGGAACTAGACTAATTCTTTCAATAAGTTTTTCTTACCATTGTATATGGATTGAAACTTAGGTAAATGTTTTATTCACATATGTAATAAAAGAACATATCTAATTTAGCTCTTTCATGCTTATTCTAACTAGTTATTTCGGTTTTTTAGTGGCTGCTTCAACTATAACTGCAGCTCTATTTATTGGTTTGAACAAGATACGACTTATCTGAAATGAATGAAATTAAATAAACAATTAAAAAAAAAAAAAGCCCCCTGAATATTCATATTTCATTTCCGGTATTCTATGGTTCCTTTCCGCGTCAATTGCCAATTCCTGGTCATTGAGATTCACGGATAATTCAGATTAATATTTAGGGATAGATCTTACCTCTCTTTTTATTCCCTAAAACAAATTGAAATGATTGAAGTTTTCCTATTTGGAATCGTCTTAGGTCTAATTCCTATTACTTTAACAGGATTATTTGTAACTGCATATTTACAATACAGACGCGGTGATCAGTTGGACCTTTGATTGAGTAACTTTTATTTTTTTAATTTGACCTCCTACAAAGAGGAGGTCAAATTAAAGTTGCAATTAAACTTTGTTTTAGTTTTGTGAAGTTATTTCATTATAATTCGACATAACATAAACGGAATCACGCTCTGTAGGATTTGAACCTACGACATCGGGTTTTGGAGACCCGCGTTCTACCGAACTGAACTAAGAGCGTTTTCTTATATCCCATAAGATTAGATTCGATTGTAAAGAAAATATTTTTTGACCCTTGGGGGGGTCTTGTGTACATATAGTATGCAAAAATTATGTCCAATTTTACCCGATCTTACTCAATGAATCTCTTCTAACTGTCCATAGGAGAAAGAATAGTAGGGATGGCAGGATTTGAACCCGCGACATTTTGTACCCAAAACAAACGCGCTACCAAGCTGCGCTACATCCCTTTTTAAGATTGTTGTACAGTGTCATTTATAATATATATATTAGGTAGAATTAGGTATAATGTTCTTGTCATTTTTTTTTTTTTTTTTTTTTAGTTTCATATAATCATATGTTTAATCTAATTTTTTTATTATTTATAATTATATTAATTTCTAATTATTCTAATTATATAAATTATATATATAAATTATATATTAAAAAATAAATATGAAAATTAAAATATTAAAATAAAATAAAAAAAATAATTATTAAATTCTAATTATAATAATATTTACTATAACGTAATTAACTTAATATAACTAATATCTAACTAATATAACATAAACATATATATTATTAACATATCAACAATATATAATATATAACATAACATATATATTATTAACATATAACATATATATAATATAAATATAATTATATAAATATATAATAAATATATAATTAATAATAATATATATAATATAATTTATATAATATAATATAATATAATTAATATAATAATAAAATATAATAATAAATAATATAATATTTATAATATAATATAATAATATAATGATTAATAATAAAGAAAAAAATTTAAAATAAATAAATATCAAAGAAGAAGGAGGATTTAAAATGCGAGATATAAAAACATATCTCTCCACGGCACCTGTGCTAACCACTCTATGGTTTGGGTCTTTAGCGGGTCTATTGATAGAAATTAATCGTTTATTTCCAGATGCCTTGTCATTCCCCTTTTTTTAATTCTAATTGAATTCTTGTCTTGTATTGATATGTGAAGAAATGAAGAAGATTTGAGATACCATTCCACGTAACATGGCTTCAATTTAGATCCCCTTTTCTTTAGGATAGGAAAAAAAAGTGTATCGAACCTCAGTCAAAATACAGTGAATCTACGATATAATTTGGGATAAAAGAAATAGAAATGTGGATTAGGAATTAGGATAGGAAAGGAATAATTCCTAGTTAGAAAAAATTGTATTACTTAATTATTACTATATTTAATATTCTTATATTAATGAATATGACTCTCTTTCTTTATTGTTTTAGATTATAGTACTTCGAAGTCATTCGACTTCTAATAATAATAATATTTTAAAATTCCATCTCTAGTTAGTAAATATATATTTTTTATTTTATTTTGTTTTTGGTTCGGATCAAAAACAAAAATGAGGAGAGTTAAAAAGTGAAGTCGATCCAAAATGAAAAGGAGGTCCATGGCCAAGGGTAAAGATATCAGAATTATAGTTATTTTGGAATGTACCAGTTGTGTTCGAAAGGGTGTCAATAAAGAATCGCCGGGCTTTTCTAGATATATTACTCAAAAGAATCGACACAATACACCCAATCGATTAGAATTGAGAAAATTTTGTCGCTATTGTCAAAAATATATGATTCATGGGGAAATAAAGAAATAGATGGAACAGAATGCATGTGTGATTTTTCCAAGGAGCGGGAAGAGTAAGAACTTGACATCTTCACATAGATAATACAAACCAAATCCTATTTTGGTCGGATCTTAAATGAATAAAAAAAAGTAGAATTGTATTTTCTAGATTATTTTATTTATATTTATATTCTAATTATTATATAATTTATATAATATTTCATTATTCTAATTATTTAATTATTATTATATTATTATAATTATAAATTATATTAAATTATATATTAAGAATATTAAATATTAAAATATTATATATTATATAATTATAATTATATATAAGATATAAGTATAAGAAATAAACAAACAAGGAATAAGCAAACCATGGATAAATACAAACAACCTTTTCGTAAATACAAGCGATCTTTTCGTAGGCGTTTACCCCCAATTGGATCGGGGGATCGAATCGATTATAGAAACATGAGTTTAATTAGTCGATTTATTAGTGAACAAGGAAAAATCTTATCTAGACGGATGAATAGGTTGACCTTGAAACAACAACGATTAATTACTATTGCTATAAAACAAGCTCGTATTTTATCTTCGTTACCTTTTCGTAATAATGAGAAACAATTGGAGAGAGGGGAGTCGATCCCTAGAACTACAGGTCCTAGAACCAAAAATAAATAGACATACTCCTCAAAACTCCAATAGGAACTCAAGCTCAGATTAATGTTTTGCTCGAAAAACCTAGAATCCCGAGTTGATTCTTGTGTTATAAAATGTTATAAAAAAGGAAAAATGGGTAATAAATTTTTTTTTTGAAAGATGCTCGTTTATTTCAAATCTTAATTTATTTTTCTTCTATCTTCCCGGAGAATGGACTCCGGGAAATTCTGTTTCAATCATTCTTGTTTCCTGTATAGTATATTCTTATATTCTATTAAGATTCTTTTATTCCTTTATTTGTATTTGATTGATTAATGATTTTATTTGAAATCATATCAAAACAAATCTTATTTGATAGGACTATTTGCACAAGTATTTTACGATTCAGAAGCAATTGTTTCTTGTACAGATTGTGTATGAATCTACTATAACTATAGGATACCATATCCTCACGAGTTACTGCATTTATCCGAGTGATCCACAAACGACGAAAATCTCTCTTTTTCCTGCTCCTATCTCGATGAGAGGAACCCAAAGCTCTCATTCTTTGTTGAGTACTCGTTCGAGTAAGTCTTGAATGAGCCCCTATAAAGGTTGATACAAATAAACAAATTTTTTTTCGACGTCTTCGAGCTGTATATCCCCGTTTAACTCTGGTCATTAAATCAAATGAAACTTTCTTGAATAACTAATGTATTTATCTTCTTTCAGTCATACTTTTCCTCCGGTCGATTAATAACAAAACGGATTTTTCCGATATATAAAATATAAATTCCAATGGCTTTTGCTACTATGACCTTCCCGACCACAATTTTTACTTCCGGGTATCTTGCCTGGAAATAAGAAATTCTACTGCTGCTAAATAGTGGGTTTCCTCGTTTCTATGGCAACTTTTTAAACGGTGAGGTCCTCTCTATACACCGGAGCCTCTTCTTTCATTTCATCGAATTTTATTGTGAACTTGTATAGTTCACACTCTTTGGCTCTACCCCATCCTTTTTTCAATTAGAATTATTTTTTTTTATAATTATAATTATAAAGTAATAGTCCTTTTCACAAAAAAGCTATCCATACAGTGACGGCATTTAATTCTGTAAAGTGAAAGTTGGCTAGGTAGCTGACCCTGTTAGTCCGTTTTTTTTTTCAAGAATAAGAATAGGAGCATAACCCTTTTGCTTCTTATAAGACTATTTCCTCCGCTTAATGGATAACTATTTGCTACCAATGGAGAATTGCTTCTCATCTAAAACGGAGTGATTGGATTTGCACCAATAGAAACCATAAATTACATTACATAATATAATAGGTAAATGATAGATCCTCATTTTTAGATAGTTATTTAGATAGTAAATTAAATGGCGGTCTTTCACTCTATCTATCCTATTCATTGGTAGTGTTCATTGATACTGGAAAATTTTTTTTTTTCATTTCTTCAAACTCATGATCTGAACTGAACGAGTCGCACATACACCCTAGTACATGTTCCTCGACGCTGAGGACATCCTCGAAGAGCGGGGGATTTCGTGACATTTCTTATTGGCTGTCTTGCGTTTCTAATAAGTTGTTTAATGGTTGGCATGTCGTGTCTATATAATCTCATTCTAGATAGAATAGAGTGGGTTGGCTTAGATCGATCTTAACCTGATGGTTGATGATTATGAAAGATTTCTATTCACTATCAAATCACGGAAAATTATAATTTTGAAATGGAATTCTATATTTATATAAATATAAAATCTCCAGTATTCTCATCTTCGACCGCTACAAGATCAACGATGCCATGAGCTTGGGCTTCTGTTGCTGACATAAAAACATCCCTTTCCATGTCTTCGGATATAACCCATAAAGGGTTGTACGTTCTTTGTACATAAACTTTTGTGAGGTTTTCGCGAATCTTCAACAGTTCTTCTGCTTCCAGGATAAATTCCCCTGCTTGTGCCTCATAAAAAGAACTAGCAGGTTGGTGAATCATAACCCTGATGATATTGATATAACATCATGAACGATTCTTCTATGCGTATCTCGCACGATTTGATTAAAGTAAGGGGGAATCAAAATAACAAGAAGAAATTAAACAACCGTACGGGCATATTTTGTACATTGCATACGGCTCTGTAATGGAATTTCTTTTTTCTTCCTTTCCTTAAAGAAGAAATATAACTCATATGATCCAAATGTTTAGATGATCCATTTACCACCCTTCCTTTCGTAGTAGTAAAGAAAAATACTATGATGGTTCTGTTGCTTTATTTTACTTTATTTTTATTATTATTATATTATTTAATATAATTTAATATATAATTATATAATTTAATATATTAATATTATATAATTTATCTATTTATCTTGTCTGTGGTTTAGCAATCCCAAAGTTTTTTTTGATACGATCCAAGAAGGATAAAATAAATTTTTCCATTTTTTTTACTCTTTCTCTGATAACATAAAGATAAGAAAGAGACTTCTGGTGTGGAAGAAAAATGGTTTGTGACGCTAAAATTAACTCTTGACACATAAGATCAAGATCCAATTGGTAATAACCCTTCTTTTTCATACTATTATCTCAATACAAAATCTCATGTTAGGAAAAAACAATAATGGTTTGCTCATATCGAACTCGAAGTGCCATGCTATTATTACTTATTCTTTTTTTTTTTTTTTATTTGATTCATATTCGATAGAGCGAAGGCATAGTCTTCTTTTTTTTTTTATAAAAAAACTCATTGGCGCCAAGCGTGAGGGAATGCTAAACGTTTGGTAATTTCTCCTCCGACCAAAATGAAAGATCCCATTGAAGCTGCTAATCCCATGCATATTGTATGTACATCGGGTACCACAAATTGCATAGTGTCATAAATGGCTATTCCTGGTATTACCCATCCGCCTGGAGAGTTTATAAACAAATAAAGATCCCTAGTAGCATCTTCTATGCTGAGATATACCATGAGACCAGCAAGTTGATTCGAGATCTCGCTATCAACCTCTTGGCCTAAAAAAAGTAGTCTTTCTCGATGAAGTCGGTTGATTAGGGCAAAATTGTATCCCTGTGTAACCGTACGTGCACCTTTGGATGCATACGGTTCAAAAGAGAAAAAAATCAATGTGTCGATTCCAGTCTTATTTCTTTTTTTTTCTAACTGTTTTTCTAATGAAGCGTTTTGCTTTTCTTCCATTTTTTTTTTTTAACATGAGTTTTGGCCTCCTTCCCGTTCCCTATATTCTATAATGTATAAAAAGTAAAAAAAAAAAAAAAAAGAATTTTCGTAACTTATTGAACTAACTTCTCATTGATGTATTGTTTCATAAAAATTAAAATCACGATGTAATTTTCTTGTTCCTGAATGGGTCCTTTCAATTATTTTAGGTTTTTGTTCTACTCCGGGGGAATATTTGCCCGAATTATATTTGCACATATAGGGCAAATGATTTCACTACTGCTTATTTTTTTTTTTTCAATTCGTTTCATACCTTTACCCAAACGATTCCATGTATTCATCATAGTACTTGGTAGACAGTTTGAGATTATACCTTTTGAGATTATCTCTATAGTAAGTCTAAGAATAGCCTATGATACAAGTGGTAATTATATCGTGTAATCGTATCGTATAGATCATATAGTATTATATATATATATATATAATAATATATATAATAATTATAATAATATAAATATAATAATATAATAAATAAATAAATAATAATTAAATTAAATAATTATATTATATTTAAATATTTAATTTAAATATTTAAATTTAATATTACTACATTTACTACTACATTTACATCAATATTTATATTACTACAATTACACTCCCATTCTAGTACTTTACTCTTACCATTTACCATTCCCAATTTGGTATTCTATGAGCGGAGCCTGTATACTTTAATTTTCTCAGTCCAAGTAAACCATCAATTAGAATAATTGATAATATTGATCCCCAATAGGAATTGATCTAATTGTGCTTCACGCTCCGAATTTTTGATGGTTCAATCAATACAATATTGAATTGAATATATATCTATTGGATTGGGCGAAACAGAGAATACTCGATCGGGGGAGGTAACGGGGAAATCCCATATGACCAATATGTCTAACAAGTCGCACTATAAG